CATTGTACCGAGGGCGTCTTTAGGGTCTACCGAATCAGTATAGCTATCCTTCTTCTGACACAGCAACGCATTTTGAATCCGTATTGGAAGGAATTGCTAAAAAATGTCTTTCTTCCTTTCCTTGTTGTTTGTCGATGTAAAATAATAGCCCATTCAATAGAAAATTCCTCAAAATAGTCTAGTTCTGGCTTTGTGGGTAGAAACTCAAGATTCAAGATCGGATAAAATGTGAATCTCATAAGTTGTTTTCTAATAATGCATGAAAGAGATTATGATCTTCCCACAATTTAAGTGGATGCGAGAGCTATAAATCTTCTTTTTCGTAGTTGTGCGGCGGTTTTTGTTGGAATCTTTTTTTCGTTTGAAGGAATTCGTTATTCGTCCAGTAACAAGTAAGAGTATGAAATTCTATTTGCTAAAAGAAAGAAACCAAAGAATTAACTAATTGTCATCACTAATGGTGATGCGCGCATTATTGTTGTATTAGGCCCTTTCTTGACCGAACTACAAGGATAAGGCTTTATACTCTGGACAAAGAAACTATAGAACCAGAACCTATAAAGCAAAAGATAATAAAAATGACTAGTCTTAGAATCTAGTTGAACCAAAATATGGATTTGATTTTTCGAGTGATCGGGTGAGAACTTTTTCTTCTCATTCATTCAAAATATTTTGTGAATGAACCTATTACGGAATCTAACATGTAATGAGTGAAAATGAAAGTCAAAGTTGGATAAGATTCCTCTTTCCTCTAAAATCGAAAATCGATTCGATACAATTCCAAAATAAAAGAAATGATCAAAATAGAAATCCTTTTCGAACTTTATTCCTTAATGATTCAAAAAGAGTTTCAATTGTTACAGAAGTTACACAACTCAGTTCTCATTATTCGTTGCTAAGTTAAGTTGATAGGTCCTCAAAAAAGCTGTTGATTGCAAGCACGGAATGGGTAGATGTCGTAGATGATGAACCAATTTCTTTTTACATGCTTGTTACTTTCTCTTTTTTAGTACTGTCTATTGTCTATAATGAGAGATGAATCAAAAACTTTCAATTGGTATTTTTGTTTATCTCCTCCTTTTTTGTCAAAATGGAAACTTAGGTAAGTGCTTTTTTCTAAACATATGTATAAAAAGACCATATTTCATTTAGCTCCTTCATGCCTACTATAACTAGTTATTTCGGTTTTCTATTAGCGGCTTTAACTATAACCTCAGCTTTATATATCGGGCTGAGCAAAATACGACTTATTTGAAATTCATATTTGAACTGCACAAAACTTAGAAAAAGAAATCTTTCTGCGAAATTCTGTGTACTCTATAATTACTTACCGTATCAATTGCAAATTCTTAGTCATTGAGATTAATGGTAATTCGGATTAATATTTAGGTATAGATATTACCTCTTTTTTCTCCTTTCAAAGAAATTGAAATGATTGAAGTTTTTCTATTTGGAATCGTCTTAGGCCTAATTCCTATTACTTTAGCTGGATTATTTGTAACTGCATATTTACAATACAGGCGCGGCGATCAGTTGGACCTTTGATTCATTAACCTCGCGTTTTTTGATTGACCTCCTCCTTTCGTTAATATCCGGGAGGTCAAATTCAGATTGCTGTTCAAGGTTGTGAAGCTATTTAAATCTAAGAAGGACGGAATCGCGCTCTGTAGGATTTGAACCTACGACATCGGGTTTTGGAGACCCACGTTCTGCCGAACTGAACTAAGAGCGCTTTTTTATCAAAAAAAAGAGACTGGAAAGAAAGGGATTGGATTCTTTTTGTAAGCTCAAGACATCTTTTATGTATATAAAAGATAGTATCATAAGAATGATAGATTCTATACGTCCAATTAAAATCGATTTCACCGAATCCCCCGTTACTGCTCTAGGGAACAGTGATAGGTAGGGATGACAGGATTTGAACCCGTGACATTTTGTACCCAAAACAAACGCGCTACCAAGCTGCGCTACATCCCTTCAATTAGCCTACAGTATCATTGTAGAGAATTCTTGTCTTGTTTTCTACATTAGTTTTTTCTTCTATAAATTAGATATATATATCTATCTATACAATTTCTCTGTCCATTTCGTTTTTTGGTCTCATTTAACATATAATATTAATCTAAATCGAATATTAATAAAATACTCCGATCCCTATGAAAGATGGAACGGAACCCGTCGGAAAATGAAATGAGTATTTTTGGGAAATGCTCGGGAAGAAAAGGCCGTTTTTATGTTATGTTTTAAGAAAAAGATTTACTGGATCATTGTACATTTCCGTTTGAATTTGGGATTCGGTATACTATTAGAGTATAATGATAAGTGTTACTTAACTACATATGCATCTGATCAGATATGTTTATGTATTACAAAAAAATGAAGGGGGTTTTTCAATGCGAGATCTAAAAACATATCTTTCCGTGGCGCCGGTACTTAGTACTCTATGGTTTGGGTCTTTAGCAGGTCTATTGATCGAGATTAACCGTTTTTTCCCAGATGCGTTGACATTCCCCTTTGTTTCATTCTAGTTATTGGCGTGGGAACCAATAAAGAAGATTATAGATTAGAGATACAATTAAATATCTGTCACTAATCCGTCTCCCCCTCTATTTCTCTTTTCTCTTTTTTCTAATTCTAATTAAAAAAAGGGAGGAAAGAGAAAGAAAAAAGTGGTTTGAACGGCTGTGGGACTCGGATTCAAATCCGAATTCTATAATAATTTAATACTATAATTTAATACTATAATAATTTAATACTATAATTTAATACTATAATTTAATACTATAATAATTTAATAAATAATAAAGGAATGGAAGTAGAATAGAAAATGCGGGTCTAGGAAAGAGTATTATCCAAGATACTTAAACGAAATACTGGACTGTAGTTTGAAATACTGTAATTTGTAATTGCGTTTATAAATCTTTGTATCTTATTTTAATAGATTGCTTGCAGCAAAATTTGTTAGAATTTGATTTAAAGTGAGGAGCATCTATTTTTTTCTTTTTTCGTCTTCCTTTCGTATCGAAAGGAGAAGGCTTGAGTAAATTGAAACTCAAAGGAGATTCATGGCCAAGAAGCACCGGATAACAATTATTTTGGAATGTACTACTTGTGCGCGAAGGGGTGTTAAGAAGGGATTAAGAGGGATGTCCAGATATATAACTACAAAAAATCGGCGTAATACGCCTAAGCGATTGGAATTGAGAAAATTCTGCCCATATTGTTTCAAATATACGATTCACGTGGAGATAACGAAAACGAGATAGCTCGAACCGGGCGCTTGCACTCCCTTGAGGAGGCGGAAAAATAACATTCTAATTATATAATTAGACTGTTATAATTAATTTGAAGCTAATTTAAATAGAAATCAACCAAATCCTTTTTATTGTTATGTATTCTAATTTTATAGATCCAACCGAAATAGGATTCTCGGTTTAAAAGCATAAACTAAACAAACCATGAATAAATCCAAGCGACCTTTTCTTAAATCCAAGCGATCTGTTCGTAGGCGTTTGCCCCTGATCCAACCGGGGGATCGAATTGATTATCGCAACATGACTTTAATTAGTCGATTTATTAGTCACCAAGGAAAAATATTATCTAGACGAGTAAATAGATTGACCTTGAGACAACAACGATTAATGGCTAGTGCTATAAAACAAGCTCGTATTTTATCTTCGTTACCTTTTATTAATACTAAGGAGACACTATTTGAGAAAAACAAGCCGACCGCGAGAGTTAGAAAGAAATATAAGAAAGGCAGAAAGAAATATAAGCCAGACGCAAAGAAAGAAAAGTCGACCGTGAGAGATGAAAAGAAATAAAAGGCGAATGCGCGAGACAAAAAAATAGGCCTTTCTTAAAATTCACACCCGACCTCAAAGGCAGATTGATGCTTTATTCGAAAAATCCGACAATCCAGATTGGATTCTCGTGTCATAAGACAAAAAGAAAGAAAAAATCGGGTAAGAAGTCAAACTCAAAATTTTGGATTGAATGTGTGTTGATTCATATTTCTTTTGCTTACTTTATTTTATCATAGCCTATTCATTTTGACCCTCCTTTCCCGGAGTTCCTTCTCCGGGGAACTCCATTTAAATTACTCCGGCAGATTCCTTCCAATTTACTTCTGATTTTAGGATCTCATTGGAAATCATATAAAGACTATTTTGATTTGCTATCGCTATTTGGGCAAGTATTTTACGATTAAAAAGCAACTGGCTCTTGTATAGATCGTGGATGAATTTACTATAACTATAGTATACCCAGCCTTGGCGAATTACTGAATTTATTCGAGTGATCCACAAACTACGAAAATCTCTCTTTTGCCTATCCCTATCCCGATCAGACGAAGCCAAAGCTTTTATTTCTTGTTGAGTCATAGTTCGAATAAGCCTTGAAGGCCCTCCCCGAGAGTTTGATAGCGTTTTTTTTCTACGTCTCCGAGCTATATATCCCCGGCTAGTTCTGGTCATTGAATATGTAAAAATGAAACTTTTCCGAATAACTAATTGATTTCCTTTCTTTCAGTTATTCTTTTTACCCTTCCTAGTCTATTAATAACAAAACGGCTTTTTCCAATGTATAAACTCAAAATTCCAAGGGCTTTGGCTACTATAACCTTCCCAACCACGATTTTTTCTTTTTTCTAGGCATTTCACCTCGAAATCTGAAATTGTATTCTACTAGGTATTCAAACTAGAATAAGAAATATAAATTAGAAAGAAATAGTGGATTCCATCGTTTCTATGGTTCCTTCTTAAACGGTGAGGTCTTCTCTATACACCGGAGCCTTTAATTTTATTTAATCAATGTTATTGCTAACTTGTATAGTTCACATTCTTTGGCTCTACCTATGACTTTTCCAGTAACTAGGTCTTTCACAACGAGATCTACCTATACAGTAACGGTATTTAATTATGAGAGTTGGCTGGGTAGCTGACCCTGTTAGTCCGTTCTTGCAAGAGGGCGGCCCAATCTTTCTGTTTTTATCCAGATTT